GTGTCAGCTTGTCCTTTCATAAGTGGAGACAGAATAAATCGACCATAATAAAGGTGTTTACTGTCTGTTCTTGATTCAACACACTTCCACTCTAGTGTCCGAGTAGATACTGTTACTTTCTCTCGAACCATAGTAATAATATTTTTATTGATTAAATTATTTATTTCTCTTGTTTCTCTTAAAAATTATTTATTGTTTATTTCTACACACGTCTTTTTTTAGGAGGTCTACAGCCATTATGTGGCATAGGGGTTACATCCCGCACAAAAGTTAATAGTATACCACTTCTACGAATAGCTCGTAATGCGGCGTCTCTTCCGAGACCGGGGCCTTTTATCATGACTTCTGCTCGTTGCATACCTTGATCTACTACTGTACGAATAACGCTTGCTGCTGCGGTTTGAGCGGCAAAGGGTGTCCCTCTTCTCGTGCCCTTGAATCCACAAGTACCGGCCGAGGACCAGGAAACCACCCGACCTCGTACATCTGTAACTGTGACAATGGTATTATTGAAACTTGCTTGAACATGAATAACTCCCTTTGGTATTTTACGTGCACTTTTACGTGCACCAATACGTACATTTCTACGTCTCGGTATAGCTTTTGCCATATTGTATCATCTCATAAATATGAGTTAGAAATATATGGATATATCCATTTCATGTCAAAACAAATTCTTTTTTTTTTTTTTGTACGCTGAGCCCCTTTAGTGAGTCTTATTATCCCCTTATCCTTGTCTTTGTTTATGTCTCGGGTTGGAACAAATTATTCTAATGCGCCCCCGTCTACGGATTAGTCGACATTTTTCACAAATTTTACGAACGGAAGCTCTTATTTTCATATTTTTCATTCCTTATCTTAATTATGAATCTACTTCTTGGTAGAAAATAAGTTTCTTGAAATTTTTAATCTCGAATCATATTGAATAAAAGAAAAAAAAGAACCTAATCTTTCGAATCCTTGTTTCGGAGTCGATAAATTATACGTCCCCTGGTTGAATCATAACGACTTACTTCAATTTTGACTTTATCTCCGGGCAATATCCGTATAAAACTACGCCGGATCTTTCCCGAAACATAACCTAGAATCAGATCCTCATTATCTAACCGAACCCGGAACATGCCATTGGGAAGCGATTCAGTAATTAAACCTTCATGAATCCATTTTTGTTCTTTCATTCCAGGTAAAGCCCCCTTGAGGTATCAACTAATGGAGGAGAAACGATATTAGACAACTGAACCCCTTTCTTTTTTTTTTACAAATAGGAAGAGGTTTCGGATTTCATTTGGATATTTAATGTATTACCATATATAGCATAAAATTTCTCCGCCGATTCCTTCTAGTCGAGCCTCCCGATCTGTCATTATACCCCGAGAGGTAGAAAGAATTACAACCCCCATTCCACCTAAAATTCTAGGAATTCGCTGAGAGTTAGAATAGATTCGTAGACCGGGTCGGCTGATCCGTTTTAAATTTAACAAATTTCTAGAGGGTCTTTTCCTATTCCTGCTGTGTCGCAGGGTTAAAACCAAAAAATTTTTGTTTTTTTCTCGATGTTTTCTGACGTTTTCGATAAAACCTTCTTGGAAAAGTATTTTAACAATATTTTCGGTACTATTAGTAGATGCTACGCGAACAACTCTTTTTCTATCCATATCAGCATTTCGTATAGAAGTTATTATCTCAGCAATAGTGTCTCTACCCATGATGAACTAAAACTTTTGGTATCCCAAAATTGGATATAATTAACATGTTTTTCTTTTTTTTTCTGAATAGAAAATTTTCAAGGTATATGCGTGAAACACAAGCTACGAATTAATCTAGTTCTTAATCTATTTCCCCTCAAATATCCCCAAAAATCAGATCTTTTTTTTTATAATACTTCGGGAGCTAATGAAACTATTTTAGTAAAATTTAATTGTCTCAATTCGCGGGGAATTGCCCCAAAAATGCGAGTTCCTTTTGGATTTCCTTCTTGATCAATCACAACTGCAGCATTGTCATCATATCGTATTATCATACCGCTTTCACGTTTAAGTTCTTTACAGGTACGAACGATTACAGCTCTGACTACTTCTGATTTTTCTAGGGGCATGTTTGGTACTGCTTCTTTGATCACAGCAACAATAACGTCACCAACATGAGCATATCGTCGATTACTAGCTCCTATGATTCGAATACACATCAATTTTCGAGCTCCGCTGTTATCCGCTACATTTAAATGGGTCTGAGGTTGAATCATATAAATTTTTGAGTCTATTCTTCCAATGCAAAGGATGAAGAAAATAAAAGAAATATTGTTTGTCTAAGTCTAAAAAAACGGGCGATTTTGTTTCATCCCCAAGACTCATTTCTGTCGGTTCTACATTTTTATTTTGAAATAATAAATTGAGTTCGTATAGGCATTTTAGATGCTGCTATTAAAATAGCCCTTTTAGCTATATTTTCGGTTACTCCACTTATTTCATATAGTATTCGCCCTGGTTTAACAACAGCTACCCAATATTCAGGAGATCCTTTCCCCGAACCCATACGTGTTTCAGCAGGTCTTATTGTAACTGGCTTGTCTGGAAAGACACGGACCCATATTTTTCCACCGCGGCGTGCATTTCGTGTCATTGCTCGGCGACCCGCTTCGATTTGCCTTGATGTGATCCAAGCGGGTTCAAGTGCCTGAAGAGCATATTTACCGAAACAAATATGATTACCTCGATAAGATATTCCCTTCATTCTTCCTCTATGTTGTTTACGGAATCTAGTTCTTTTGGGGTTATAGTTGATGGTTGTTTCGGAATTCCAGCTCTACTACAGAGCTGGACGTGAGAGTTTCTTCTCATCCAGCTCCTCGCGAATAAAAGGATTAAAAATGGAATTTCAATTAATTTGAATAACTATTAGAACATTTTTATAAAAAAATGTTCTTTTTTTTTTTTTCTAACGTCCTAATAACTCTTTATTGTCTTTTGTCCTTTATCCGAGTTTACAAATTAAAAAAAAATTTCGCGGGCGAATATTTACTCTTGCAATTTCTATTTTAGTTCTAGCACTTGTTGTTCGTCACTTTTCCGAATAGATGAGTTGATTTCTGGTTCATTTCGCCATCCTAAACTAGTGAATCATTAAGATTCATTTGTTTAAAAAATCTTTTGGATTCACAGGTTCCTTCGTTTCCACCACTTCGTACTAAATGATTAGGTCAGAATTCTACAACGGAGCTCATCATCCTATTTATTCTTGAGTCAACCTTCTTAGTCTTTATTAACTCGAAGCTCTTGAGTTTTTTCTTCTCTTCTATAAGAAATTCATAGAATATTGAATATTTCATTATGTATGAATGAATTAGTGTTGATGCTTTATTACACTGTCTTTTATGAGATGACCCATAGACCTTCCATATTGGAATTCTATATCATTGATATTCTTTTTCTCTCTTTCTCTCACCCTTCCATTTATCCATATCTTTCTTCTATAATTTTGCTTTTAAAAAATTTAAAGTTTAATTGTTTCAGTTGCTACAAAGATATGACTGATTTAACATATCTTGACTGGTTCTTTAGATCCAGATAATATGAAGTGATGAATTGGTTTTCATACTATTAGGCCGGTCTTTTGTAACCCCAACCCTAAAAAAAAACCAACGAGTCACACACTAAGCATAGCAATTATAAAAAAAAAAAAAGTCAATTGAATTTTTATTCAACCCTGTAGAACTAAGAATTTGTTTGTTTGGTAGGAAAAATAATGAACGAGCTTCCCTCTTTTCCTTCTACCCATTGATAGAAGGAAAAAACAATAAAAGTTTTCTTATTCTTCTTCCTTGTCTATAAAAATCCAAATTTTAATACCCAAGACCCCATATATAGTCCGAACTGTATAGGAACAATAATCTATTTTAGCTCGAATCGTTTGTAGAGGAACCCTGCCCTCTCTGATCCATTCAACACGGGCAATTTCTTTTCCGTCGATGCGCCCTGCAATTTGCACTTGAATTCCTTTTGTATCTGCTTGTTCAGTTAATTCAATAGCCTTTTTCATTGCTTTTCGAAATGAAACTCTATTTTTTAATTGTCCGGCTATAAATTCTGCAAGAATATTAGGGTTTCCATAAGGTTTTGCAATTCTTGTGATAGCAATGTTAAGTTTTCGGTTTACATAATGAAATTTTTTTTGTAGATTCATCTGCAATTCTTCGACCCCTCGGGGTCTACTTTCTATTAATAACCTTGGGAATCCCATAAAGATTATGACCTGGATTAAATCGATTCTTTTTTGAATCTTTATGTGCGCAATTCCCTCGGCGCCAGAGGATATTCTCATATTCTTTTGAATATAATTTTTAATAAAGTCTCTTATTTTTTGATCTTCTTGTAGGTCCTGAGAATAATTTTTTGGTTTTGCAAACCAAAGGGAATAATGACTTTGGGTTATACCAAGTCGGAAACCAAGTGGATTTATTTTTTGTCCCATACTACCTCACTATTATATACATCACGATTTGCCATAGTTGTCTTTTTCCATCTAGGGTTTTTTAACGAATAGAAAGATATATCTTCATATTCATCTAAAGAGATATCTTTGACTACAATCGTTATATGGCAGGTTGATTTTTTTATCGCATAACTACGTCCTCGAGCTTGAGGTTTGAATTTCTTTACGGTAGTACCCTCGTTAACTTCAGCTTTAATAATTACTAAATTGGCTTCGACAGAGCCCATGGTGTAACTAGCATTTGCTGCTGCAGAATAAACTAACTTGAAAATGGGATAACATGCTTTATAGGGTATAAGTTCTAGTATCATAAGGGTTTCCTCGTAGGAACGTCCACGAATTTGATCAATTACTCTTCTTGCTTTGTCAGCAGATATAGATATATGTCGGCCTAAAGCGCATACTTCTGTTTTTTTCTTCCTTAGCAGCATAAGGGTTCTCTCCTACTAAATGAATCATAAGTATCTATCTATATGATATGTTTTTTAAGATAAGATTAACGACGGGATTTA